AAGTGTAAGGATAATGATATGGATTATGAATGATATGATTCAATAATAGGGATTCCTTGCCATATATGTGCATTTGAACAGGTATTGTATCTATGCAAATTGAGATAAGATACAAGGATTCTTATTCGGATCCATTTGTAAAAGAGTAAAGTGAATGAGTCAATTTTGTGTGAACTGAACAAAAAAAGAATAAATACTTAGGAAGTAAAATGGGCTTTTTAGTGGGGATAGAGGGACTTGAACCCTCACGATTTCTAAAGTCGACGGATTTTCCTCTTACCATAAATTTCATTGTTGTCGGTATTGACATGTAGAATGGGACTCTCTCTTTATTCTCGTACGATTAATCTTTCAAAACAAATGATCTATCAAACTTTGGAATGAATGATTTAATCACTGATTATTCGATTCTTCCTTCAACTCACATTGGAATGGATTTCCACAATAACTATGAATTATTTATTCATAGTTATAAATATTTAATCATAATAAATTTATATATTATTATAGATTCTTATAGATTCAGATCATGATTAATCATTTGATATGTCAGTATGTATATATATACATATATTAGGTATATAGGACCATCCTTAGAAAGATTCCTGCTACCAAAGAAACGTAGTCAACTCTATTCGTTAGAACAGCTTCCATTGAGTCTCTGCACCTATCCTTTTTCTTGTTTTATTCTAGTTTATTAATATAAACCCCTATTTTCTCAACAAAAACAATAAGGATTTGGCTCAGGATTGCCCATTTTTAATTCCCGGGTTTCTCTGAATTTGGAAGTTATCACTTAGCAGGTTTCCATACCAAGGCTCAATCCAATCAAGTCCGTAGCGTCTACCAATTTCGCCATATCCCCTTTTGATACCAGGATCCTGTTGGAATTCCATCCATCTCTTTCATTTATTTTGGACTTGGAGCCCTTGAATTCATTAGATAATTATTTTTATATGGAAAGAAAAGTGTATGCTATCATTTGATTCTTTTGGCTCTCCTCGATCAGTTCATCCCTAGTGGATAAATTTTGTTTCAATCAGAAATGATTCTATCATTGATGTATTTGCAATTCAATATGGATAGATATATCCCACATATATATGTTTCTTCCTACCTTTCGTCTTTACAGTGCGATTCGAAATAGTAGAACGGTCGATATTCATTCTTCTTTTTTTCGTCCTATCTCCTCCTTGTTCGAATCAAACCCGAAGAATGTCTCATTCTAATTTGGATTGTATCTTTCTTTTCTTTATCTTTTCTTAGAACGGATTTGCTATAATAATCCGCTATACTATAGCTAAAGTAAAGAACCAATTTTAAAGATTTTTAAGTTAAGAAATAATTAGGTTTTTTCTAATAAAAATTTCCAATTTGATATTATCATCAATAATTGAAAAAAGAAAGAAATCTAATTACTAATTAGAGAATCAAAAATTTTAATCTTTTAATTTTTAATTAGAATTTTTTAATTCTATTTATAGAAAATAATAGTTATTAGTAATATATTTCTCTGTCTATTAGAAAAATAGAATTCTATTTATATACTCATATACGTACTCATATTTACTAATTATTAAATTAGTCATTATCTTTACTAGTCATTATATATTATTAAGAACTATAGAATTATTAAGAACTATAGAACTATGAACTATATATATGTATATGGTTCTAGGTCATATTTTTTTTTATTAAAAAACTATATGGTTCTAGGTATTCTAGGTATATTATTAAATATATTATATAAATATATATATATTTTTTTATAGTATAGTTGATATGAAATTTTTTTTTTATTAAAGTCGTCTAATAGCTACCTACGATAGGGTAGTCTCCTCAATTCCTATATACTATTACATGTTATGTATGCCCGCTTAGCTCAGAGGTTAGAGCATCGCATTTGTAATGCGATGGTCATCGGTTCGACTCCGATAGCCGGCTTTTTCTCTATCGATTTTTCCATGATAGATAATCTTTCCTATTCTTTTGTTGGATCGCCGATCTATTTATTATGTTATGGTAACTTACAATTATGAATCAAAAATGGATTGGGACAATTAGATCTCTACAGAACAAATCATAAAATGGAGCCTCAACTTGCTATCAGCTTTATATATATACAAAAAAAAATATATACAAAAATCTGGATATTGATACAATTTATTTTATTCTACTTTCTTATTTATTTTATTCTACTTTTAGTATTTATTTATATTGTAATACCTCAGTAGATTTAGCTTTATTTTTGTTTATCCTTTAGTTCAGTCTTAATTTAGATTTTTCAAAGAAAAATGAAATTTCAATAAAAAAAGGAGTCTTTATGTCTCGTTACCGAGGACCTCGTTTCAAAAAAATACGCCGCCTGGGGGCTTTACCAGGACTAACTAGTAAAAGGCCTAGATCCGTAAGTGATCTTAAAAACCAATTGCGTTCTGGAAAAAAATCGCAATATCGTATTCGTCTAGAAGAAAAACAGAAATTGCGTTTTCATTATGGTCTGACAGAACGACAATTACTTAGATATGTGCATATCGCCGGAAAAGCCAAAGGGTCAACAGGTCAGGTTTTACTACAATTACTTGAGATGCGTTTAGATAACATCCTTTTCCGATTGGGTATGGCTTCCACCATTCCTGCAGCCAGACAATTAGTTAACCATAGACATATTTTAGTTAATGGTCGTATAGTGGATATACCAAGTTATCGTTGCAAACCCCGAGATATTATTACTGCGAAGGATAAACAAGGATCGAAAGCTCTGATTCAAAATTATATTGCTTTATCCTCCCAGGAGGAATTGCCAAAGCATTTGACTTTTGACTCATTCCAATATAAAGGATTAGTAAATCAAATAATAGATAGTAAATGGATCGGTTTGAAAATAAATGAGTTGTTAGTCGTAGAATATTATTCTCGCCAGACTTGACGAAAATAACAAAAAAAGTTCAAAGAATTTTGTCTTTTTTCTTTTCACTAAAATAAATGGATCTAAGGACCTTGATCCGCATTTTTCTCATTCACGTATCACAAATAGATCAGATCCACAGTATAATTTATTTTTCTTTTTTGTTCTTTTTCAATATTTTACGCACCAAAGTAATAAGGAATAGAGAATTTCTATCAAATAAAGTTGTTATTGCAGGAATGATCGTATCCATTGTTATTTGATTTAATATGATACGTTGTACTCAGTGACGTTGATGAATTAAGAAAAACAAACGGAAAGAGAGGGATTCGAACCCTCGGTAAGCAAAAGCCTACATAGCAGTTCCAATGCTACGCCTTCAACCACTCGGCCATCTCTCCTACAGAATCTTTCTTATTATTTACCAGAAACCGAGTGAATAGCGAGTTATTCATACATATTATTGCAATACAGTTACAACAAATAAATGAAATGGTTCCATAGGAAAAATTCCTTTAAAATTTCCTATTTCTAAACAACAACTTCTCTCATCAGCTACCCCATACCATAGATTTTTTACAAATTCCAAAATTGTCTCATAGATTTTTCTATGTCAATTGTACGGGGTGGTGTATCCATATTATACAAACAAAACAGACGCTTACCTTACTTTACTCTATTCTATTTTATCGTGGAATGATTATTTCGTTCTTTTTGTTCTTTGGATAATAACCAAATAAAAAGTTATTAGAATTTTAAATAAAATAAAGTCTTTGATTATTCAACTTACGTGAAGTAAGTTTCGTTCATTGGTATACTAGGAAATTGGGATGAAATCCAATCTGATTCCAATATTTCATATCTTTCCTTGTCCAATCCAAACAAAAAAGAACAATTTGAACGGAAAATCCACATCTTTCTTTCTAATTACTAATTAGTCCGTTTTTATGTTATTTCGTACTGTATAATTCTTTTCTTTTGTTTGTGGGATCATTTTTCCCCTAACCTAAGGGAAAATGAAAAGACTTATAGAATGGATTGTTAATTATGCCTAGATCTCGGATAAATGCAAATTTTATTGATAAGACCTCTTCAATTGTAGCCAATATCTTATTACGAATAATTCCGACAACTTCAGGAGAAAAAAAGGCATTTACCTATTACAGAGATGGTGCGATTTGATTCTTTTTTCTTGTTTTTTTAGTCTAGTCCTTGGTATTACGAAGAGACATGGTTCGGGATAGAAAGAACCCAATTTTGGAAATAAACCAACGCTTGGTGAAGGTGAAGTTTGGAGATAGAACAATTCCTTCTGTCGTGTATTCTCGATTGATGCAGCCTCAGATGCTTCAATTGTCGATTTTAGTATTGAGCGAGAGGTTACACCTATAAGTTCTGTATTGGAGTCAAGCCTACTCCACTAGTACCAATGGGCGGCATGAGGGAAAAAGCACTACATCTAGGAATCAACAACACGAAAACTTTGTTATAAATTACCCTTTTCTTTATCCATATTGGGGCTAACAAAAATGGTTGGGACAACAAACATCCATCTCGTTCGTACTTAGGATACCCGTATAACCATCAAAGATCGTTGAAGTGACAAATTCCTGGAAATAGGAGGCGTTGAGGACAAAGAAATTGTTGGAGTTACTATTTCCACCTATCACTAACACCTATCACTAATATGATTAGTGTTAGGAAAAAGATTGGTGTTAAAAAAAAAGCTCTTGCGGGAAGGATAGCTAGAGATTTCTTGTAAAAATACCAGCTCCTCTCAGTTCATAATGAGAATAATGAAATTTGGATTACATAGATTATTCCCCTTAGTACTATGCACAGAAAGGGGGAGCCGTATGAAATGAAAATATCACGTACGGTTCTGGAACGGAGATTCTTTGAATAGAATGAACGACCGTAACGGATGTTGGCTCAATCCGAAGGAAATTATGCGGAAGCTTTACAGAATTATTATGAAGCTACGCGACTAGAAATTGATCCCTATGATCGAAGTTATATACTCTATAACATAGGCCTTATACACACAAGTAACGGAGAACATACAAAAGCTTTGGAATATTATTTCCGGGCA